AATTGGAGTTACACCAATGAAGAAAAAAGAAACAACTTAAACAAGGAATTAATAAAAAGAATTGAAGTTTTAGATAAAGGAGCTATGGCTCTGAATGTACTTGAAAAAAGGACTAAATTGTGTAATGATGAGACTAAAAAAAAATACTTACCTAAAAAATGTGATCCTTTTTTGCATGGATTTTCTCGTGGAAGAATCCCTTTTTTTTTTTCACCCATAATGCTAAATAAAATTTCTAGGAAAAAGAGCACCGGAACGATTTGGATAAATAAGATTCATAGTCTACTTCTTATTAATAATAATCCCAAAGTTGAACAGACATTAGACAAGTTTAGTATAAAATCAAAATCATTTTCAACATTTTCAATAGAAAAAGTCCGTTCTTTATTTGCAGAACACACACAAGAAAAAATTGATTCAGAAGAGCGAATCCTAATTTTTAAAATTTTATTCGATGTAGTTATAACAGATTTCAACCACCAAAGAATTAGAAAAAAATCAATTGGAATAAAAAAAATTAGTAAAAAAGTTCCTCGCTGGTCAATTAATGATTTACGAAAAAAAAAGAAAAAAGGGGAAGAAACCACAACGGGGTCAATTCGTTCAAGAAAGTCCACACGCGTAGTGGTTTTTACTGATAAACAGACAAATACCAATACTTATACTAATACCAAATATACTAAGAATCTTGGACCAGCAAAAGAAGTGACTTTGATGCATTATTTACAACAATCGGATTTTCGTCGAGGTATAATCAAAACCTCCATGCGCGCACAAAGACGTAAAACCGTTACTTGGGAACTGCTTCAAGCAAATGCGCATTCCTTGCTTTTTTTGGACAGGATAGGCAAACCCCTTTATTTTTCTTTTGATATTTCCGAACTGATGAAAGTCATTTTTAAGAATTGGATGTGGAAACAAAAAGACCAAAAGTTTTTTGATTATACAAACAAAAAGACAAAGAAAATTGATAACCAAGAAGAGTACAAAAGAACAAAATACAAAAAAAAAGCAAAAGCACGGATACCAACAGCAGAAATCTGGAATACATTTTTTTTTGCTCAAGCGCTGCGAAGTTTTGTGTTATTAACTCAATCGATTCTTCGAAAATATATTATATTACCTTCACTGATAATAGCTAAGAATATTGCTCGCATGCTACTATTTCAAATTCCCGAGTGGTCCGAAGATTTAAAGGATTGGAATAGGGAAATGCATATTAAATGCACCTATAATGGTATTCAATTATCCGAAGGGGAATTTCCGAAAAACTGGTTAACCGAGGGTATTCAGATAAGGATCCTATTTCCTTTTTGCCTGAAACCCTGGCACAGATCTAAGGTACAATCCCTTCATAAAAATGCAATGAAAAAAGGACAAGAAAAAAAAATTTGTTTTTTAACAGTTTGGGGAATGGAAGCGGAATTGCCCTTTGGTCCTCCCCGAAAACGACCTTCATTTTTTGAACCCATTTTTAAAGAACTCAAAAAAAAAATTAGAAAATTGAAAATGAAAACAAAGTTTTTAAGCGTTTTAAAAGAAAGAAGAAAATTTTTTCAAAAAGCCACAAACGAAACAAAAAAATGGAGCATCGAAAGCATTCTAATTCTATTTCTAAAAGAAAAAAGAAGAGCAAAAGAACTTTCAAAAGCAAATCAAAATCCATTATTTGGATTGAGAGAAATAGATGAATTTGGTGAAATTAAAAAAGATTTGATAATCAGTAATGAGATGATTCCCAAATCGTCCGTTCAAATTCGATCTATGGATTGGACAAATTTTTCACTGCCAGAAAAAAAAATAAAAGATTTGACTAATAGAACAAACATAATAAGAAATCAAATAGAAAAAATTACAAAAGAAAAGAAAAAAGGACTGATAACTCACGAAATAAATATTAGTTCGAACAAAATAAGTTATCCTACTAAAATATTAGGATCATCAAAAAGAATTTGGCAAATATTAAAAAAAAAAAATACTCGATTAATCTGTAAATCATATTTTTTTATAAAATTTTTCATTGAAAGGATGTACATAAATATTTTTCGAGCTATCCTCAATATTCCAAGAATCAATGCAAAACTTCTTTTTGAATCACCCAAAAAAATAAAAATTATTGAGAAAAACATCAATAATAATGAAACAAATCAGGAAAGCATTAATAAACCCAATCAAAATAGAATTCGCTTTATTTTGACTAGAAAAAAATCACTTTCGAAGGTTAGTAATGAGAATTCAAAGATTTTTTGTGATTTATTTTCTTTTTCACAATCACAAGCATATGTATTTTACAAATTATCACAAACCCAACTTATTCACTTTTCTAATTTAAGATCGGTCCTTAAATATGGCGGAACATCCCTTTTTCTTAAGAAGGAAATAAAAGATTATTTTCAAAAACAAGGAATATTTGATTACGAATTAAGATATAAACCTTTTTGGAATTTTGAAATCAATCAATGGAAAGACTGGTTAAGGGGGCATTATCAATATCAATATCAATATGATTTATCTCGGATAAAATGGCCTAGATTAGTACCACAAAAATGGAGAAATAGAGCCAATCAACACTGTATGGCCCAAAATCAAGATTTCCACAAAAAGATTTCATATGAAAAAAATAGATTAACTCATTATGACAAACAAAATTTTTTTGAAGCGGGTCCATTACAGAATCAAAAACAAAAATATAATTTTAAAAAACACTATAGATATGCTCTTTTATCATATAAATCTATTCATTATGAAAACAAGAAAGACTCATATATTCATAAATCACTATTCCAAGTAAATAATAAAAAAGAACTCTTTTATAATTACAACATAAAGAAAAGAAATTTGTTTGATATATTTATCCCTAACCCTTTTAAAATTATACCTAACCCTTTTAAAGGTTATCTAGAAGAAAATGATATTATCGATATGGAGAAATTTTCGGATAGAAAATATTTTGATTGGAGGATTATCAATTTTTGTCTTAGAAATAAGATTGATATTGAATTCTGGGTTGATATTGGTACCAACAGGAATCAAAATATTAAGATTGGGAATAATAAGTATCAAATAATTGATGAAATTAATAAGAAAGATCTTTTGTATCTTACAATTCATGCAGATGAAGAAATTAACCCATTCAACCAAAAAAGAACTTTTTTTGATTGGATGGGAATGAATGACGAAATACTAAGTTGTCCTATATCAAATCTGGAACTTTGGTTCTTCCGAGAATTAGTGCTACTTTTGAATGCATATAAAATGAAACCGTGGATTATACCAATCAACTTCCTTCTTTTCAATTTTAATGGAAATGAAAATGGTAATAAAAACATAACTGGAAAGAAAAAGCAAGATCTTTTTATTTTTATATCATCGAATCAAAAAAACTCTCTTGAATTAGACACTGGAAGTCAAGAAGAAAAAGAACCCAGAGATCAAGGGAATCCTGGATCAGATGTACAAAACCGGGTAAGTCTTGAATCAGTTCTCTCAAACCAAGAAAAAGATGTTGAAGAAAATTCTTCGGGATCAGACATCAAAAAACATAGAAAGAAAAAGCAATACAAGAGCAACATAAAAGCAGAACTTTATTTCTTACTAAAAAACTACTTGCGTTTTCAGTTGAGATGGGATGAGTTTTCAAATCAAAGAATAATCAATAATATCAAAATCTATTCTCTCCTGCTTCGACTAATAAATCCAAGAGAAATTTCTCTATCCTATATTCAAGGGAGAGAAATGTGTCTGGATATTTTGATGATTCAGAAAGATTTAACTCTTACAGAATTGGTGAAAAGCGGAATATTGATTATCGAACCGCTTCGTCTGTCTGTAAAAAATGATGGACAGTTTTTTATATATCAAATCGTAGGTATTTCATTGATTCAGAAAAATAAGCGCCAAATTACTAAAAGATACCGCGAAAAGGGCCATGTTGATAAAAAAAAAATTTATGAATCCGTTGCAAGACATCAAAGAATGACTGGAAATAGAGACAAAAATAATTATGATTTGCTTGTTCCTGAAAATATTTTCTTCCCCAACCGTCGTAGAGAATTGAGAACTCTAATTTGTTTTAATTGGAAGAATAGAAATGGTAGTCAGAGAAATTCCGTATTTTATAATAACGTAAAAAAAAGCGTTCCCATTTTGGATAAAAGCAAGGATCTTGCTAGAAAGAAAAATAAACTAATTAAATTAAAGTTCTTTCTTTGGCCCAATTATCGATTAGAAGATTTTGTTTGTATGAACCGTTATTGGTTTAATACCAATAACGGCAGTCGTTTCAGTATGATAAGAATATATATGTACCCACGCTTGGAATTTTTTTAATAGTACGTTTTTCTTATCGATCACGTATCATGCCTGGTATATGAAAACAAAGAGAGGCACACATGCCTTGTCTTACACTCCATTACGATACATGATACCACTTTAATCATATACATATTAGTTAGATCTATAAATGAATCAACAGAATCTTTTTTTCGGTCTGATTTTTTCTGTTTTGAAGAAATATACCCTCCTTTTTGATCCCTAATGAAATTGAAAATTGTATTGATTGTCGATTGATTTTATGGGAAGTTCATAACGACCTTAAGATGATTGTGTATATCAAATTCAAATGACTAGCATTATTATTACTGATCAGTAAATTTCATATTAAAAGTAAAAGAAAGGGAAAAGGGGATTTCGGTTTATGGTAAAAAATTCATTCATCTCGGTTACTTTTCACGCTTTTCAAGAAAAAAAAAAAGAAAAGAGCGGGTCTGTTGAATTTCAAGTATTCAGTTTCACCAATAAAATACAAAGACTTACTTCCCATTTGGAATTGCACAAAAAAGACTATTTATCTCAGAGGGGTCTACGGAAAATTCTGGAAAAACGCCAACGGTTACTATCTTATTTGGCAAAGAAAAATGGAGTACGTTATAAAGAATTAATTAGTCAGTTGAATATTCGGGAGTCAAAAAATCGTTAATTTGAAAAACGAATAAGAATAAAAAAAATTGAATTATTGATTTATTAGATTTTGACTCTTGATAACTTCTTTTCGTTTTCAACAATTCACGTAAGTATGAATCAAGGAAAAACCTATGAGTATACTAACTACAGGAAAAGACCTTATGAGAGTAAATATGGGACCTCACCACCCATCAATGCATGGTGTTCTTCGTCTCATCGTTACTCTAGATGGTGAAGATGTTATTGACTGTGAACCAATATTGGGGTATTTACACAGAGGAATGGAAAAAATTGCGGAAAACCGAACAATTATACAATATCTGCCTTATGTAACACGTTGGGATTATTTAGCTACTATGTTCACAGAAGCAATAACTGTAAATGGACCAGAAGAGTTAGGAAATATTCAAGTACCTAAAAGGGCCAGCTATATCAGAGTAATTATGTTGGAGTTGAGTCGTATAGCCTCTCATCTGTTATGGCTTGGCCCTTTTATGGCAGATATTGGTGCACAGACCCCCTTCTTCTATATTTTCAGAGAAAGAGAATTAGTATATGATCTCTTCGAAGCTGCCACCGGTATGAGAATGATGCATAATTATTTTCGTATCGGAGGGATCGCGGCTGATTTACCTCATGGCTGGATAGATAAATGTTTTGATTTCTGTGATTATTTTTTAACGGGGGTTGTTGAATATCAAAAACTTATTACGCGAAACCCTGTTTTTTTAGAACGAGTTGAAGGAGTAGGCACTTTTGGTGGAGAAGAAGCAATAAATTGGGGTTTATCAGGACCAATGCTACGAGCGTCTGGAATAGAATGGGATCTTCGTAAAGTTGATCATTATGAGTGTTACGAAGAATTTGATTGGGAAGTCCAGTGGCAAAAAGAAGGAGATTCATTAGCTCGTTATTTAGTCCGAATCGGTGAAATGACCGAATCCGTAAAAATTATTCAACAGGCTTTGGAAGGAATTCCGGGGGGGCCCTACGAGAATTTAGAAATACGATGTTTTGATAGAGAAAAGGATCCAGAACGGAATGATTTTGAAGATCGATTCATTAGTAAAAAACCTTCTCCTACTTTTGAGTTACCGAACCAAGAACTTTATGTGAGAGTCGAAGCCCCTAAAGGAGAATTGGGAGTTTTTCTGATAGGAGATCAAAGCAGTTTTCCTTGGCGGTGGAAAATTCGCCCACCGGGTTTTATCAATTTGCAAATTCTTCCTCAGTTAGTTAAAAGAATGAAATTGGCTGATATTATGACGATACTAGGTAGTATAGATATCATTATGGGAGAAGTTGATCGTTGAAATGATAATTGCTACAACAGAAGTACAAGATATCAATTCTTTTTCCCGATTGGAATTCTTAAAAGAGGTCTATGAGACCATATGGGTGTTTGCCCCTAGTTTTACTCTTGTATTAGGAATCACAATTGATGTACTAGTAATTGTGTGGTTAGAAAGAGAAATATCTGCAGGAATACAACAACGTATTGGACCTGAATACGCCAGCCCCTTGGGAATTCTTCAAGCTTTAGCAGATGGGACAAAACTACTTTTCAAAGAGAGTCTTCTTCCATCTAGAGGAAATACTCGTTTATTCAGTATTGGACCATCTATAGCAGTCATATCAATTTTACTAAGTTATTCAGTAATTCCTTTTAGTTATCACCTTGTTTTAGCAGATCTCAATATTGGTATTTTTTTATGGATTGGCGTTTCAAGCATTGCTCCTATTGGACTTCTTATGTCAGGATATGGATCAAATAATAAATATTCCTTTTTAGGTGGTCTGCGAGCTGCTGCTCAATCGATTAGTTATGAAATACCATTAACTTTATGTGTTTTATCAATATCTCTACGTGCGATTCGCTAAAACATAAACTTTTATTTTCCCTATTCTTCTTTTCGTTCTAGAAAAAAAAGAAATTGAATATATATCCGCATTTTTTCTTCATTTATTTATTCTTTAGGTTAATAAAAAAATTAGATAGTTATATATGAGCGAAAGAAAACAACTTAAAAATTCGCAGTAAAAACGGATTGAGTCTCATTTCCGATATACTTTATGTAAATGAAAGTAAACAAAAGTAAAAGAAGCCCTTTACCCCCAAGATGGGTTGATTGGTCATCCTGGCTTGAAGCGGGCTCAAAAGTCAACCGTATTGAGTTTTCACTATCGTTTATATGTATTACAGTACAACGGGGGATTGAAAAAAAAATGGGTGGATAGTAAGGAACACTAAAATACACACAAAGGATTAGTAATAGGGCTTATGTAAATTAACTAAAGGGATACTTCTGCATAACATAAAAAGAATGAATACTAATTGGGGCTTAAAGTTGGTAGAAATGATGAGGTAGTATTCCCCCCAATTCCGATTCAGAGTATGCTCCTATCCACCAATTAAATAAATGACTATCAGGAACGAAATAATCCTTTACTCTTTTTAGGCCCCCTTTTTCTCAGAAAGAAGAAGAGGAACAAAAAAAAATAGAAAAAAATACAATTCCAATAGAAGCAAAAGAGATTCTTTTTATTATTTCTTTCATATCTTTATAGAAATCAAATTTGTGTTATGATTTATGAACTAATGATGATGATGGCTCGAAATATCAATAGATATTTCTACAAAGAGTTTTTTATTAAAGGATTTATTAAGTTATTACTCAACAAAAAAATGGAAATTATTAAAGGAGGAGATCAATTCAGAAATACTTTTTGATTTTTTTTATAGCAGACAGAATTCCATTGGTATAATTGGGGACCTTCCAAGAAATTTTGACTCTATCAATCCTATAACCATATCAAGATAATTAATACTTGCCCGGTCCTTACATTTATTTGTGGCCATGAGGATGAGGAGCCGTATGAGGTGAAAATTTCATGTACGGTTTTGTAATAGCGATGGGAACAGTAATGTTATCACCGACTATGATTATCTAATAGTTCAAGTACAGTTGATATAGTCGGGGCGCAATCAAAATATGGTTTTTGGGGGTGGAATTTGTGGCGTCAACCTATAGGGTTTATCGTTTTTCTAATTTCTTCCCTAGCAGAATGCGAACGATTACCTTTTGATTTACCAGAAGCAGAAGAAGAATTAGTAGCAGGCTATCAAACCGAATATTCAGGGATCAAATTTGGTTTATTTTACGTTGCTTCCTATTTAAATCTATTAGTTTCCTCATTATTTGTAACAGTTCTCTACTTGGGCGGCTGGGATCTTTCCATTCCGTACATATTTGTTCCTGAGCTATTTGGAATAAATAAAGCGGATGGAATCTTTGGAACGACAATTGGTATCTTTATTACATTAGCTAAAACTTATTTGTTTTTGGTCATTCCTATCACAACACGATGGACTTTACCTAGACTAAGAATGGACCAACTATTAAATCTTGGCTGGAAATTTCTTTTACCTATTTCTCTCGGTAATCTATTATTAACAACCTCTTCCCAACTCTTTTCACTGTAAAGGTAAAGAAAAAGGAGAATACCATATTCACGGCTTGCCTCAAACAAGAGAAAGAAAAAAATAAAATTATTCATAGATATTCACGATATGTTCCCTATGGTAACTGGGTTCATGAATTATGGTCAACAAACCGTACGAGCTGCAAGGTACATTGGTCAAAGTTTCATGATTACCTTATCCCAAGCAAATCGGTTACCCGTAACTATTCAATACCCTTATGAAAAATTAATCGCATCGGAGCGTTTCCGCGGTCGAATCCATTTTGAATTTGATAAATGTATTGCTTGTGAAGTATGTGTTCGTGTATGTCCTATCGATCTGCCGGTTGTTGATTGGAAATTGGAAACGAATATTCGAAAGAAACGATTGCTTAATTACAGTATTGATTTCGGAATTTGTATTTTTTGTGGGAACTGCGTTGAGTATTGTCCAACAAATTGTTTATCAATGACTGAAGAATATGAACTTGCTACTTACGACCGTCACGAATTGAATTACAATCACATTGCTTTAGGGCGTTTACCAATGTCAGTAATTGACGATTTTACAATTCGAACAGTTTTGAATTCGTCTCAAAGAAAAAATGGGTAACTCCCTTGCTTAAAGTTATAGACTTTCAATTTCAAACTGCGATTTCGAATAAAGAAAAGAAGGAAATGGATCCAATAACAGTACCCGCATCAATTCACACCTATTAGATTCGAATTTAATTCAATCGAGAATGTCTCATAAAAGAATTTTTCCTGGTCGATTCAATAAGGTCATGAAAAAACATTTCGATTTATTTATCTCTTATTTTAATATAATGGATTTGCCTGGACCAATACATGATTTTCTTTTAGTTTTTTTAGGATCGGGTCTTATATTAGGAGGTCTGGGAGTGGTATTATTTACCAACCCAATTTATTCGGCCTTTTCGTTGGGATTGGTTCTTGTTTGTATATCCTTATTCTATATTCTATCAAATTCACCTTTTGTAGCTGCTGCACAGCTCCTTATTTACGTAGGAGCTGTAAATGTTTTAATCATATTTGCTGTAATGTTCATGAATGGTTCAGAATATTCCAGAGATTTTCATTTTTATCTTTGGACTATTGGGGATGGGGTTACTTCTCTGGTTTGTACAAGTATTTTTTTGTCGTTAATCACTACTATTCTAGATACGTCATGGTACGGGATTATTTGGACTACACGATCCAATCAGATTATAGAGCAAGATTTGATAAGTAATAGTCAACAAATTGGAATTCATTTATCAACCGACCTTTTTCTTCCATTTGAACTCATTTCGATAATTCTTTTAGTTGCTTTGATAGGTGCAATTGCCGTGGCTCGTCAGTAAAAAATCTTTATAACTAGCAACAGCAATCCAAATTCCATTTTTTTTGTGTTATCGCATCCATTTGCCTTCAATTCTATTTGAATACCGTTTCATGTATAAAATAGAAGTTTTTAGCTTCGATCTATTAGCAATATATTTTTTGGTTCTATACTTGTTGTATTCTAACCAATCAAATCACTTGAATTATTGTTCATATTGAAATGAATTGAAATTGGTACGGAGTTAGTCAATGATGCTCGAGCATGTACTTGTTTTGAGTGCTTATTTATTTTCTATTGGTATTTATGGATTGATCACGAGCCGAAATATGGTTCGGGCCCTGATGTGTCTTGAACTTATACTAAATGCGGTTAATATCAATTTTGTAACATTTTCCGATTTTTTTGATAGTCGGCAATTAAAAGGAGATATTTTCTCAATTTTTCTTATAGCTATTGCAGCCGCTGAAGCAGCTATCGGATCAGCTATTGTTTCGTCAATTTATCGTAACAGAAAATCGACTCGTATCAATCAATCAACTTTGTTGAATAAATAATATAATATTTAGAAATTAGAATATTCATCAATTCGAATTAGCATATATAATGATCATGTTTGCGAAAACGTAAGAAATCAAAGTATCTTTGTTCCCTCTTATGAGTTTATCCAGAAATGGATTGATTAGAAAAATTCTGGTAAATCTTTGATTCATCTGGTGTTTAAATATATGATTCATTTCCAAATTTACTAGATCGAAAATTTATGAGTTCAAAAATTGCTAGCTCCAATGTCACATTCAGTAAAGATTTATGATACATGTATAGGGTGTACTCAATGTGTTCGAGCATGTCCCACGGATGTATTAGAAATGATACCTTGGGATGGATGTAAAGCTAAGCAAATTGCTTCTGCTCCAAGAACAGAGGATTGTGTTGGTTGTAAGAGATGTGAATCCGCCTGTCCAACGGATTTCTTGAGTGTTCGAGTTTATTTATGGCATGAAACAACTCGAAGCATGGGCCTAGCTTATTGATATTGATACGCTCCCCCCAACCCCACTTGAATGTATTTTGAATACATTTTTTACTTACCGATTGCCGACAAAACCCGTACTCGAAAAAGAGAATCCATTCTCTTTTTCGAGTACGGGTTTGTCTGGTTCGAATGTATCTTGTCTTTACCACGAATTATTTTCCTTGGTTAACAATAATTGTAGTTTTTCCGATAACCGCGGGTTCTTTAATTTTCTTTCTCCCGCATAGAGGAAATAAGGCGACTCGCGAGTATACTATATATATCTGCGTCTTAGAATTCCTTGTAACGACCTATGTATTCTGTTATCATTTCCAATTGGACGATCCATTAATCCAGCTGGCAGAGGATTCTAAATGGATCAATTTTTTTGGTTTTTACTGGAGATTGGGAATAGATGGACTTTCCCTAGGACCTATTTTACTGACGGGATTTATCACCACTTTAGCAACTTTAGCGGCTTGGCCGGTTACTCGGAATTCCCGATTATTCCATTTCTTGATGTTAGCAATGTACAGCGGTCAAATAGGATCATTTGCTTCTCGAGACCTTTTACTTTTTTTTATCATGTGGGAGTTAGAATTAATTCCTGTTTATCTACTTCTATCCGCATGGGGTGGAAAGAAACGTCTTTATTCAGCTACAAAGTTTATTTTGTACACGGCAGGGGGTTCCGTTTTTCTATTAATAGGAGTTTGGGGTATCAGTTTATATGGTTCCAATGAACCAACATTAAATTTGGAAATATTAGCTAATCAATCGTATCCCGTGGTACTGGAAATACTATTCTATATTGGATTTCTTATTGCTTTTGCTGTTAAATCACCGATTATACCTTTCCATACATGGTTACCAGACACCCATGGAGAGGCACATTACAGTACTTGTATGCTTCTAGCCGGAATATTATTAAAAATGGGAGCATATGGCTTGGTTCGGATCAATATGGAACTATTACCGCACGCTCATTCTATATTTTCTCCCTGGTTGATCATAGTGGGTACAATGCAAATAATTTATGCAGCTTCAACATCTCTTGGCCAACGCAATTTAAAAAAAAGAATTGCCTATTCCTCCGTATCGCATATGGGTTTCATAATTATAGGAATTGGCTCGATAACGGATACGGGACTCAACGGAGCCATTTTACAAATAATTTCTCATGGATTTAGTAGCGCTGCGCTTTTTTTCTTGGCAGGAACGAGTTATGATAGGATACGCCGTGGTTATCTCGACGAAATGGGCGGGCTGGCTATACCAATTCCAAAGATATTCACGCTATTTAGTATCTTATCAATGGCTTCTCTTGCATTACCGGGCATGAGTGGTTTTGTTGCGGAATTTATAGTGTTTTTTGGAATAATTACCAGCCAAAAATATTTTTTAATGTCAAAAGTACTAATTACTTTTGGAATGGCAATTGGAATGATATTAACTCCTATTTATTCATTATCTATGTTACGGCAAATGTTCTACGGGTACAAGCTATTTAATGCCCCCAACTCTTTTTTTTTTGATTCTGGACCGCGGGAGTTATTTGTTTTGATCTCTATTTTTCTACCTGTACTTGGTATTGGTATTTATCCGGATTTTTTTCTTTCATTATCAGTCGACAAGGTTGAAGCTATTCTATCTAATTTTTTTATAGATAATTTTCATGAATAAAAAAAAAAAAAAAAAAATAAAAAGAATCCTATAATTTTTAAAAGAGTTCGTTGTCCAATGAAAAAAGAAGTCTTTTTTTTCTTCTCTTAAATTTAAGTTAAATATTAAATAAAAAAAAGAAATTTGAATTGTAACCAAATTCCTTCGGGGTTTGTGAGAACCTTTTGAATCACTACACTACTTGATTCAAAAGGTTCTCAGCGGGTTCCACTCAGTTTCGTTTATATATATGCATTGTCCTATGTTTGTCTTCATCAAGCCCTTTCTTTTCTTCAATTTGCAATTCAATTAAATGTTAATTGTTAATTAAATGAGCCATAACTATGTAACCCTATTCCTAATAGATTGACCCCGAAATAGCATATCCAAAGTATAAGAAAGCCCATGGAAGCTACAATTGCGGAATTTACACCTTCCAAATTTTTATTTGTTCGAGTATGTAAATAAATTCCAAATATAGCCCAAGTAATAAATGCCCAAGTTTCCTTTGGATCCCAATTCCAATATGATCCCCATGCCTCATTAGCCCATACTGCTCCCGAAAGAATACCGACGGTTAAAAAGAAAAATCCCAGACTAATAATACGATAACTCCAATGATCCAATTGTTGAATCAATTGATACCTGTAATAATTTGTAACAGAAGCAGACAAAAAAGAAGTGTTTAGTAAAACGTCGGTTTTTCCATTTATGTATTGTATTTCACCGAAGGAAAATGACTCAGTTACAGTTCCATTTAATAAATTATTGCTTTTCCCAAAAATCCTTATCACTTTTTGAAATGTAATGACTAGCGAGGCTGTGGATAATAATGATCCACATAAAAGAGCTGCATAGCTTAATACCATCATACTTACGTGCATCATTAACCACTGAACTTGGAGAGCGGGTACTAATATTCCGGATTGATGCATTTTGGTTAACAAACCCGAAGTTGCAAAGCCTTGGGTAAAAATAGCACTTGGCGTGATTATTGCGCTTAAATGATTTTTATGTTTTTTAAAATAGAAAATCCTATGAATAATGGAGAAACTCCACGAAAGAAAGATTAATGATTCATATAAATCACTTAATGGGAAATGCCCCGAATAAATCCAACGAGTAACTAATAATCCTGTTAGACAGAAAAGGGTAGCTACCATCCCCTTTTCTGATGAATCATATAGTCCTAAGATTTCATCGACTAATAAGGTTATCAAATGAATTGGAATTCCAATTGAAACAACCGAAAACGATATATGAGTTAATATATGTTCGAAAGTTGAAAATATCATAAATAAAAAAATTCTAATAAAGGGGGAGTCCCTCAAGTATACAGAATGGATATCAGAAATTCAATTCATTATAGGACTTTTTATATATCTTTTAGACGATGTTATGCCGCCACTCGGACTCGAACCGAGATGCTCTAGCACTGCTTCCTAAGAGCAGCGTGTCTACCGATTTCACCATAGCGGCTTGGTTGAACTCATACTAACTTATTTTTATTCAATTGTCGAGATTGAAAAAGGCAATTTCAATGAAATACTTTTTATTTTTAGGAAGCATTCAATTGATGAATAAAAACTTGTTTCAATAGAGATTGAACGAATCTCTTTTTTGTCGTCTTATTTAGTTATTTAAGGTTTCAGTCTTATTTAACTTAACAATAACAATCGAAGTTTTCAGAATTCATGTTTATGTTTTGTTTTCATAAAAAGAAAATAGAACCGTTGTAACTAAAAAGTTCTTACTTCCATTCAGGGAAAAACAAAAAAGAAGTTCTTTCTTTTTTTTTTCATTTTTTAATGATTAATTTCTCATTTATCTGATTTTTTGAATCTAAAACAAAAAAAACAAATAACAATTCGGTTTTTTTCAATATGAATTTATCTTAGGATTTATTAAACTAATTAGGTATTGGGCTGGACATCTCATATAAAAAAATTTCTATTTCTATTGTCCTCCTTCAAAAAATTCTTTCTTTTCTATTCTAAATCCGAATTCTAAAAAGAGATATTTTTAGAGGGATCCTCCCTTTCAAACAAAACATAGGTTTTGTTTTTATTTTATTACTTATAATTTTCATACTATTTTTAGAGTTTTATAGAATATCCGCCTAAATGAAATGGGAAAGGGCGCTTTTCTCAATTGGAGTAAAAGTGCGGGATAGGGAATATATGGTTATTTAGAAAGTTACCAAAAAAGTTTTATACTTAATAATTAGTGTCAAGTTTCAACAACCCCTTGTTTTTGTCTAAAGATTTTATATCTGCTGTTCTATAGCATAAATCGAAATAGAAATTGTCTTTTTTATAAGTGGAGGGGGGGATGGGGAAAATAAGAATCCCCATCTCGAGAATTAAAAACATATTCAAATCCAAATAAGGGCAAAACTATCAATTTTGTGTTTATTCTTTTTTCAAATTCAAAAAAAAAAGGTACCCTTTTTGGTTCAAAACATTAGGGAATGAAAATCATTATTTACTATTTACTTTTTTATTTCGATTTTTTTGACTTCTATTATTCTATATTAAAAAATATAGTATAAGTTCAA